GCTAGCGTAGCTTAATATAAAGCATAGCACTGAAGATGCTAAGATGAGACCTAAAAAACTCCGCATGCACAAAGGCATGGTCCCAACCTTACTATCAGCTCTAACTCAACTTACACATGCAAGTCTCCGCAACCCAGTGAATATGCCCTCAATCCCCTGCCCGGGGACGAGGAGCGGGCATCAGGCACAAACATTTAGCCCAAGACGCCTAGCCTAGCCACACCCCCAAGGGAACTCAGCAGTGATAAACATTAAGCCATAAGTGAAAACTTGACCCAGTTAGTGTTAAAAGGGCCGGTAAAACTCGTGCCAGCCACCGCGGTTAGACGAGAGGCCCCAGTTGATAATATAACGGCGTAAAGGGTGGTTAAGGATAAGCAAAAATAAAGTCTAATGGCCCTTTGGCCGTCATACGCTTCTAGGCGTCCGAAGCCCCAACACGAAAGTAGCTTTAACCCCGCCTGAACCCACGAAAGCTGAGAAACAAACTGGGATTAGATACCCCACTATGCTCAGCCGTAAACTTAGACATCAGACTACAATTAGATGTCCGCCAGGGTACTACAAGCATTAGCTCAAAACCCAAAGGACCTGACGGTGTCTCAGACCCCCCTAGAGGAGCCTGTTCTAGAACCGATAATCCCCGTTAAACCTCACCACTTCTAGCCATCCCAGCCTATATACCGCCGTCGTCAGCTTACCCTGTGAAGGTAATAAAAGTAAGCAAAACGGGCACAGCCCAAAACGTCAGGTCGAGGTGTAGCGCATGAAGTGGAAAGAAATGGGCTACATTTTCTATCACAGAATATTACGAACACGCATCATGAAACAATGCCTGAAGGAGGATTTAGTAGTAAAAAGGAAGCAGAGTGCCCCTTTGAACCCGGCTCTGAGACGCGTACACACCGCCCGTCACTCTCCCCTGTCAAAACGCGCCCAAAATGCCTAATAACACAGCACCGACAAGGGGAGGCAAGTCGTAACACGGTAAGTGTACCGGAAGGTGCACTTGGACCAAACCCAGGGTGTGGCTGAGTTAGTCAAGCATCTCACTTACACCGAGAAGACATTCATGCAAATTGAGTCGCCCTGAGCCAAACAGCTAGCTTACCCACCAAAACCAACCAAACAATATAAATAAAATTAAATAGACAAAACACTAAAAACTAAACCATTCTTTTACCTGAGTATGGGAGACAGAAAAGGTTCAACCAAAGCAATAGAAATAGTACCGCAAGGGAAAGCTGAAAGAGAAATGAAACAACCCATATAAGCAAAAAAAAGCAAAGATTAAATCTTGTACCTTTTGCATCATGATTTAGCCAGTAAACCCAAGCAAAGAGACCTTTAGTTTGAAACCCCGAAACCAGATGAGCTACCCCGAGACAGCCTATTTAAGGACTAACCCGTCTCTGTGGCAAAAGAGTGGGAAGAGCTCCGGGTAGAAGTGATAAACCTACCGAACCTGGTGATAGCTGGTTGCCTAAGAAACGAATAGAAGTTCAGCCTCGCATGCCTCAAATCAAACAAGCACACAAACAAGACATCAAGAGAAATACACGAGAGTTAGTTAGAGGGGGTACAGCCCCTTTAACAAAGGATACAACCTTCTCAGGAGGATAAAGATCATAATACATAAAATATACTGTTCTAGTGGGCCTAAAAGCAGCCATCCAAACAGAAAGCGTTACAGCTCAGACAGAAAAAAATTTATTATTCTGATAAACAATCTTACTCCCCTAAATTCTATTAGGCTAATCCATGCCCCCATGGAAGAAATTATGCTAAAATGAGTAACAAGAAGGCCCGCCCTTCTCCACAGCACAAGTGTAAGCCAAATCGGACAAACCATTGGCAATCAACGAACTCAACCCAAGAGAGTAATGTGAACCATAAAAAAATCAAGAAAACCACACAACCCAACAATCGTTATCCCCACACTGGAGTGCTACTTAAAGGAAAGACTAAAAGAAAAGGAAGGAACTCGGCAAACACAAGCCTCGCCTGTTTACCAAAAACATCGCCTCCTGCAACACAGCCCTGTATAGGAGGTCCAGCCTGCCCAGTGACTACAAGTTCAACGGCCGCGGTATTTTAACCGTGCAAAGGTAGCGCAATCACTTGTCTTTTAAATAGAGACCTGTATGAATGGTTAAACGAGGGCTTAACTGTCTCCCTTCTCCAGTCAGTGAAATTGATCTGCCCGTGCAGAAGCGGACATAAAAATACAAGACGAGAAGACCCTTTGGAGCTTAAGGTACAAAACTCAATCACGTCAAGCAACTCAATAAAAAGTAATTAACCTTGTGAAACATGAAATCTTACCTTCGGTTGGGGCGACCACGGAGGAAAACAAAGCCTCCAAGTGGACTGGGAAATACTCCTAAAACCAAGAGAGACATCTCTAAGCCACAGAACATCTGACCAAACATGATCCGGCTGCCCAAAGCCGATCAACGAACCAAGTTACCCTAGGGATAACAGCGCAATCCTCTCCCAGAGTCCATATCGACGAGGGGGTTTACGACCTCGATGTTGGATCAGGACATCCTAATGGTGCAGCCGCTATTAAGGGTTCGTTTGTTCAACGATTAAAGTCCTACGTGATCTGAGTTCAGACCGGAGCAATCCAGGTCAGTTTCTATCTGTAACGCTACTTTTCCCAGTACGAAAGGATCGGAAAGGGGGGGCCCATACTTCAAGCACGCCCCACCCCTAATTTATGAAAACAAATAAATAAAACAAAGGGAGAGCCAAAACCCCAGCTAACCAAAATAAGGACATACTGGGGTGGCAGAGCATGGTAAATTGCGAAAGGCCTAAGCCCTTTAAACCAGAGGTTCAAATCCTCTCCCCAGTTCATGCTAAACATCCTAATAACCCATCTAATCAATCCCCTAGCCTACATCGTACCCGTTCTCTTAGCAGTGGCTTTCCTTACACTAATTGAACGAAAAGTACTAGGCTACATACAACTACGAAAAGGCCCTAACGTAGTAGGACCTTATGGATTATTACAACCTATCGCCGACGGAGTAAAGCTCTTTATCAAAGAGCCCGTTCGCCCCTCCACATCATCCCCATTCCTATTCCTAATCACCCCTATACTCGCACTAACCCTTGCCATAACCCTATGAGCACCAATACCTATACCCTACCCCGTAACTGACCTCAACCTAGGAATTCTATTCATTCTAGCCCTATCAAGCCTTGCAGTATACTCAATTCTTGGATCAGGATGAGCATCTAATTCAAAATACGCACTAATTGGGGCCCTACGAGCTGTAGCCCAAACAATTTCATATGAAGTAAGCCTAGGATTAATTCTCCTCTCAGTAATTATCTTTTCAGGAGGATATACACTACAAACATTTAACATCACCCAAGAAAGCATCTGACTACTCGTACCCGCCTGACCCTTAGCCGCAATATGATATATCTCAACACTAGCTGAAACAAACCGAGCACCATTTGATCTAACAGAAGGAGAATCAGAACTAGTCTCCGGTTTCAACGTAGAGTATGCAGGAGGACCATTTGCCCTATTCTTCTTAGCCGAATACGCCAATATCCTCCTAATAAATACATTATCAGCCGTACTATTCCTAGGGGCTTCACACATCCCAAACATCCCTGAACTCACAACAATTAACCTAATAACCAAAGCTGCATTACTATCAATTCTATTCCTATGAGTACGAGCCTCCTACCCACGATTCCGATATGACCAACTAATACACCTAGTCTGAAAAAGCTTCCTTCCCCTCACACTCGCCTTTGTCTTATGACACACCGCACTACCAATTGCACTAGCAGGACTCCCCCCACAACTATAAACAAGGAACTGTGCCTGAATGCCCAAGGACCACTTTGATAGAGTGACCCATAGGGGTTAAAATCCCCTCAGTTCCTAGAAAGAAGGGAATTGAACCCATACTCAAGAGATCAAAACTCTTGGTGCTTCCTTTACACCACTTCCTACAGGCGGAGTCAGCTAATCAAGCTTTTGGGCCCATACCCCGAACATGACGGTTAAAGTCCCTCCTCCACCAATGAACCCATATGTACTTGCAATTCTACTATCTAGCCTAGGACTAGGAACCACCTTAACCTTCGCCAGCTCCCACTGACTACTAGCCTGAATAGGACTAGAAATCAACACTCTAGCAATCACCCCACTAATAGCACAACACCACCACCCACGTGCAGTAGAAGCAACCACAAAATACTTTCTAACCCAAGCCACAGCAGCAGCAATAATTCTATTTGCAAGCACAACAAACGCCTGAATAACAGGAGAATGAAGCATTAATGATCTCTCCAACCCCCTCGCCAGCACAATATTCATAATTGCTTTAGCCCTAAAAATCGGATTAGCACCAATACACTTCTGAATACCAGAAGTCTTACAAGGACTAGACCTTACAACAGGTCTAATCCTATCCACCTGACAAAAACTCGCCCCATTCGCACTAATTATTCAAACAGCCCAAACCATCGATCCAACACTATTAACCCTACTAGGGACTGCATCCACACTTATAGGAGGATGAGGAGGACTAAATCAAACCCAACTACGAAAAATTTTAGCCTACTCCTCAATCGCACACATGGGGTGAATAATTATCGTCATCCAATATGCCCCACAACTCACACTAATTGCACTAGGAACATATATTATTATAACATCCGCAGCATTCCTTACCCTCAAAACATCATCTACCACTAAAATCAATACACTTGCAACAACCTGATCAAAAACCCCAATTCTAACATCAACTACCGCACTAGCACTACTATCACTAGGAGGCCTCCCTCCCCTCACAGGATTCCTACCAAAATGATTAATTCTACAAGAACTGACAAAACAAGACCTTCCAATTACCGCTACAATCATGGCCCTTGCCGCCCTAATCAGCTTATACTTCTACTTACGTCTATGCTACGCAATAACATTAACCATTTCCCCAAACACAACCAACTCAACCACCCCCTGACGAATCCAATCAACCCAAACCCACCTACCCCTAGCCCTATTTACCATAGCTGCCCTAGGATTACTACCAATAACTCCTGCCATTATAATGCTAACCACCTAGGAACTTAGGATAACACCCAGACCAAAAGCCTTCAAAGCTTTAAGTAGAAGTGAAAATCTTCTAGTCCCTGATTAAGGCCTACAAGAAACTAACTCGCATTTCCTGATTGCAAATCAGATATTTTTATTAAATTAAGGCCTTTACTAGATGGGAAGGCCTCGATCCTACAAACTCTTAGTTAACAGCTAAGCGCTCAAACCAGCGAGCATCCATCTACTTTTCCCGCCGATTTTCAAACCAGAAAGGCGGGAAAAGCCCCGGCAAAGTATTAATCTGCGTCTTTGAGTTTGCAACTCACTGTGTCTCACCACAGGGCTGTGGTAGGAAGAGGATTTGAACCTCTATCTTCGGGGCTACAACCCACTGCCTAAACACTCGGCCATCCTACCTGTGGCAATCACGCGCTGATTCTTCTCTACTAACCACAAAGACATTGGTACCCTCTACCTCGTATTTGGTGCCTGAGCCGGAATAGTAGGAACCGCCTTAAGCCTTCTCATCCGTGCTGAATTAAGCCAACCCGGATCGCTTCTAGGTGACGACCAAATTTATAATGTTATCGTAACTGCTCACGCCTTCGTAATAATTTTCTTTATAGTAATGCCCGTCCTTATTGGAGGATTTGGAAACTGGCTCGTACCATTAATGATCGGAGCCCCAGACATGGCATTCCCTCGTATAAATAACATAAGCTTCTGACTCTTACCCCCATCATTCCTTCTACTACTAGCCTCCTCTGGCGTTGAGGCTGGTGCTGGAACAGGATGAACAGTATACCCCCCTCTTGCAGGTAATTTAGCCCACGCAGGGGCATCAGTAGACCTAACAATCTTCTCACTCCATTTAGCAGGGGTCTCATCAATTCTAGGGGCTATTAATTTTATTACTACAACCATTAACATGAAACCTCCAGCCATTTCACAATATCAAACCCCTCTATTCGTCTGATCCGTGCTTGTAACCGCCGTACTGCTTCTCCTATCACTACCCGTACTAGCAGCGGGCATCACAATGCTTTTAACAGATCGAAATCTCAATACCACATTCTTTGACCCGGCAGGAGGAGGAGACCCAATCCTTTACCAACACTTATTCTGATTCTTCGGCCACCCAGAAGTTTATATTCTTATTCTCCCAGGATTTGGTATCATTTCCCACGTTGTAGCTTATTATTCAGGTAAAAAAGAACCATTTGGCTACATAGGAATGGTTTGAGCAATAATGGCTATTGGCCTTTTAGGGTTTATTGTATGAGCCCACCATATGTTTACCGTTGGAATAGATGTAGATACTCGTGCATACTTTACATCTGCAACTATAATTATTGCCATTCCTACCGGTGTAAAAGTATTTAGCTGATTAGCCACACTTCACGGAGGATCAATTAAATGAGAAACTCCTATACTCTGAGCCCTTGGGTTCATTTTCCTATTTACAGTGGGCGGGCTCACAGGAATCGTACTATCTAACTCATCACTAGACATTGTTCTCCACGACACATATTATGTAGTTGCACACTTTCACTACGTATTATCAATAGGTGCCGTATTCGCCATTATAGCAGCCTTCGTACACTGATTCCCCCTGCTAACCGGATATACCCTACATAGCGCCTGAACAAAAATCCACTTCGGAGTAATATTCATTGGAGTCAACCTCACATTCTTCCCACAACACTTCCTAGGCCTAGCAGGCATGCCACGACGATATTCCGACTACCCAGACGCCTATGCTTTATGAAACACAGTATCATCTATTGGATCATTAATTTCTCTCATCGCAGTAATTATATTCTTATTTATCCTATGAGAAGCCTTCGCCGCCAAACGAGAAGTATTATCCGTAGAATTAACTACAACAAACGTAGAGTGACTCCACGGCTGCCCTCCCCCTTACCACACATATGAGGAACCAGCATTCGTCCAAATTCAATCAAACTAACGAGAAAGGGAGGAATTGAACCCCCATATACTGGTTTCAAGCCAGTCACATAACCACTCTGTCACTTCCTTCTAAAGACATTAGTAAAATGCAAATTACACCACCTTGTCAAGGTGGAGTCGTAGGTTAGACCCCTGCATGTCTTAAACTGTTAAAGCCTAATGGCACATCCGACACAACTAGGATTCCAAGACGCGGCATCACCCGTTATAGAAGAACTTCTACACTTCCACGACCACGCACTAATAATTGTGCTCCTAATTAGCACCTTAGTATTATATATTATTACTGCAATGGTTTCAACCAAACTTACCAACAAATATATTCTAGACTCCCAAGAAATCGAAATTGTATGAACTATCCTGCCAGCCGTTATTTTAGTCTTAATTGCCCTACCTTCATTGCGCATTTTATATTTAATAGATGAAATTAACGACCCTCACCTAACAATTAAAGCAATAGGACACCAATGATACTGAAGCTACGAGTATACAGACTATGAAAACCTAGGCTTTGACTCCTATATGGTCCCAACTCAAGACCTTGCCCCCGGACAATTCCGACTTCTAGAGACCGACCACCGAATAGTAGTCCCCATGGAATCCCCAGTCCGAATTCTAGTATCTGCCGAAGACGTATTACACTCCTGAGCCGTTCCATCCCTGGGCATAAAAATAGACGCAGTGCCAGGACGACTAAATCAAACCGCCTTCATCGCCTCACGCCCAGGCGTATTCTACGGACAATGCTCCGAAATCTGTGGTGCCAACCACAGCTTTATACCCATCGTAGTAGAAGCAGTCCCACTAGAACATTTCGAAAACTGATCCTCATTAATACTAGAAGACGCTTCGCTAGGAAGCTAAATATTGGACAAAGCATTGGCCTTTTAAGCCAGAGACTGGTGATTCCCGACCACCCCTAGTGAAATGCCACAATTAAACCCCGGCCCTTGATTTGCAATTTTAGTGTTCTCCTGATTAATTTTCTTAACCATCATTCCAACTAAAACCTTAAACCACCTCTCACCAAATGAACCAGCCCCAGTAAGTGCTGAAAAACACAAAACTGAATCCTGAGACTGACCATGATAACTAGCTTTTTCGACCAATTCGCAAGCCCATCATACCTGGGAATTCCCCTAATCGCAATTGCAATTGCATTACCATGAGCCCTCTACCCAACCCCATCATCCCGATGAATCAACAACCGACTCATCACAATCCAAGGATGATTTATTAACCGCTTTACAAACCAGCTACTACTCCCCCTAAATACAGGAGGCCACAAATGAGCACTACTATTAGCCTCATTAATAATTTTCCTAATTACCATTAATATGCTAGGCCTACTTCCATACACCTTCACACCCACAACACAACTATCACTTAATATGGGATTCGCCGTACCACTTTGACTTGCCACAGTAATTATTGGAATACGTAATCAACCAACAGTCGCCCTAGGACACCTTCTTCCAGAAGGAACACCTATCCCCTTAATCCCAGTACTTATTATCATCGAAACAATTAGCTTGTTTATTCGACCACTGGCTTTAGGGGTCCGACTCACAGCAAACCTAACTGCAGGTCACCTGCTAATTCAATTAATCGCTACAGCTGTATTTGTCCTTTTACCAATAATGCCAACAGTAGCAATCCTAACGGCCACAGTACTTTTCCTACTAACACTACTAGAAGTCGCAGTAGCAATAATCCAAGCCTACGTATTCGTACTTCTCCTAAGCCTCTATCTACAAGAAAACGTTTAATGGCCCACCAAGCACATGCCTACCATATAGTTGATCCAAGCCCATGACCCCTAACCGGAGCTATCGCCGCACTACTAATAACTTCCGGTCTAGCAATCTGATTCCACTTCCACTCAACAACACTCATAACTCTAGGATTAGTTCTTCTACTCCTCACAATATACCAATGATGACGAGATATTATTCGAGAAGGAACTTTCCAAGGACATCATACACCCCCAGTACAAAAAGGACTACGATACGGAATAATCCTATTTATCACCTCCGAAGTCTTCTTTTTCCTCGGATTCTTCTGAGCCTTCTACCACTCAAGCTTAGCACCAACACCAGAACTAGGAGGATGCTGACCCCCAACAGGAATTACCCCCCTAGACCCGTTTGAAGTACCGCTTCTTAATACAGCCGTACTACTAGCATCAGGAGTTACAGTCACATGAGCTCACCACAGCATCATAGAAGGAGAACGAAAACAAGCAATTCAATCACTAGCACTAACCATCTTATTAGGACTATATTTCACTGCCCTCCAAGCTATGGAATACTACGAAGCACCATTCACGATTGCAGATGGAGTTTACGGCTCAACATTCTTCGTGGCCACAGGATTCCATGGACTACATGTTATCATTGGGTCATCTTTCTTAGCTGTATGTCTTCTACGCCAAATTCAATACCACTTCACATCCGAACATCACTTTGGCTTTGAAGCCGCTGCCTGATACTGACATTTCGTCGACGTAGTATGACTATTCCTCTACGTATCCATCTACTGATGAGGCTCATAAATCTTTCTAGTATTAAAGTTAGTATAAGTGACTTCCAATCACACGGTCTTGGTTAAACCCCAAGGAAAGATAATGAACCTAATTACAACTATCCTAGTTATTACAATAACCCTGTCTCTAATTCTAGCAATTGTATCTTTCTGACTGCCACAAATAAACCCGGACGCAGAAAAACTATCCCCCTACGAATGTGGTTTCGATCCACTAGGATCTGCCCGATTACCTTTCTCCTTACGCTTCTTCCTAGTAGCAATTCTATTTCTACTCTTCGACCTAGAAATTGCCCTCCTTCTCCCCCTTCCCTGAGGAGATCAACTTCATAACCCCACCGAAACATTCTTCTGAGCCACAACAGTACTAATCTTACTAACTCTTGGCTTAATTTATGAATGAACTCAAGGCGGCCTAGAATGAGCAGAATAGGGAGTTAGTCCAAAACAAGACCTCTGATTTCGGCTCAGAAGATCGTGGTTTAATTCCACGACTCCCTTATGACACCCGTACATTTCAGCTTTAGCTCAGCATTCATTCTAGGACTAATAGGACTGGCATTCCACCGCACCCATCTTCTCTCGGCACTTCTCTGCTTAGAAGGAATAATATTATCCCTGTTTATTGCACTAGCCCTGTGAGCCTTACAATTCGAATCCACAGGGTTCTCCACAGCCCCTATACTACTCCTAGCATTCTCTGCTTGCGAAGCAAGTACAGGTTTAGCACTACTAGTTGCCACAGCCCGTACTCATGGAACCGACCGCCTACAAAACCTAAACCTATTACAATGTTAAAAGTATTAATCCCCACAATTATGCTCTTCCCAACAATCTGATTAGTCTCCCCCAAATGATTATGAACAACTACAACCGCACATAGCCTTCTAATCGCCCTCATTAGCTTAACATGACTAAAATGAACATCAGAAACAGGATGAACCTGTACCAATACATATTTAGCCGCAGATCCACTATCAACCCCCCTCCTAGTATTAACATGCTGATTACTTCCACTAATAATTCTAGCCAGCCAAAACCACATCAACCCCGAACCAATTAGCCGACAACGCTCATACATTACACTCCTTGCCTCATTACAAACCTTCCTAATTATAGCATTTGGTGCCACAGAAATTATTTTATTTTATATTATATTTGAGGCCACATTAATCCCCACACTCATTATTATCACTCGTTGAGGTAACCAAACCGAACGCCTAAATGCGGGAACCTACTTCCTGTTTTACACCCTAGCAGGATCCCTTCCGCTCTTAATTGCCTTATTACTACTCCAACAATCCACAGGAACACTATCAATACTCGTATTACAATATTCACAACCGCTACAATTCAACTCTTGAGGCCACATAATATGGTGAGCCGGCTGCCTAATCGCATTCCTAGTAAAAATACCCCTATATGGAGTACACCTATGACTACCAAAAGCACACGTAGAAGCCCCCGTAGCAGGATCAATAGTCCTTGCAGCAGTATTACTAAAACTAGGAGGATATGGAATAATACGCATAATAGTTATATTAGACCCACTATCAAAAGAACTCGCCTATCCATTTATTATCCTGGCCCTCTGAGGAATTATTATAACTGGCTCAATTTGTTTACGACAAACAGACCTAAAATCTCTAATCGCATACTCATCCGTCAGCCACATGGGCCTAGTAGCAGGAGGAATCCTAATCCAAACCCCCTGAGGATTTTCAGGAGCAATTATTCTAATAATTGCCCATGGATTAGTATCCTCAGCATTATTCTGTCTAGCCAACACAGCATATGAACGAACCCACAGTCGAACAATAATTCTTGCCCGAGGGCTACAAGTAATCTTCCCGCTAACCGCAGTCTGATGATTTATTGCCAACCTCGCAAACCTAGCACTTCCACCTCTGCCTAACTTAATGGGAGAACTCATAATCATCACAACCTTATTTAACTGATCACCCTGAACCATCCTATTAACAGGATTAGGAACATTAATTACCGCCGGTTACTCTCTATACATATTCCTAATATCACAACGAGGCCCAACTCCAAACCACATCACAGGACTCCAACCCTTCCACACCCGAGAACACCTATTAATAACCCTACACCTTGTTCCAGTCCTCCTTCTAGTAACAAAACCAGAACTTATATGAGGATGATGCTACTGTAAGTATAGTTTAACTAAAATATTAGATTGTGATTCTAAAGATAAGGGTTAAAATCCCCTTACTCACCAAGGAAGTACAGAAAATAGTAAGCACTGCTAATCCTTACCTACCATGGTTAAAATCCGTGGCTTCCTTGCGCTTTCAAAGGATAACAGCTCATCCATTGGTCTTAGGAACCAAAAACTCTTGGTGCAAATCCAAGTGAAAGCTAAAATGACACTAATAATACACTCATCCCTTCTCCTAATTTTCCTTATCCTAGTATATCCATTAATTACCACAATAAACCCAGACCAACAAGAATCTAAGCTAGCAGAAAAAACCAAAACTGCCGTCAGCTCCGCATTCTTTATTAGCCTACTACCCCTAACAATTTTTTTAAACCTAAAAACAGAGGGCATTATTACAAACTGACACTGAATAAACACCCAAACATTTGACGTCAACATTAGCTTCAAATTTGACCACTACTCCTTAATCTTCATCCCAATTGCCCTATACGTTACCTGATCAATCCTAGAGTTCGCACTATGATATATACACTCTGATCCCCACATTAACCGATTCTTTAAATACCTGCTTACATTCTTAGTAGCCATAATTATTTTAGTTACAGCCAATAATATATTCCAACTATTCATTGGCTGGGAAGGAGTAGGAATCATATCTTTCCTACTAATCGGATGATGACACGGACGAGCAGACGCTAACACAGCAGCCCTTCAAGCTGTAGTCTACAATCGAGTAGGAGATATCGGACTAATCATAACCATAGCCTGACTCGCAATAAACCTCAACTCATGAGAAATCCAACAAATCTTCACCATTTCAAAAAACTTTGATATAACAATTCCCCTAATAGGACTTGCCCTAGCAGCAACAGGAAAATCAGCCCAATTTGGCCTTCACCCATGACTTCCCTCCGCCATAGAAGGTCCTACGCCAGTATCCGCCCTACTACACTCAAGCACTATAGTTGTCGCAGGTATTTTTCTACTAATCCGCCTTCACCCCCTAATAGAAAACAACCAACTCGCACTAACAATCTGCCTTTGCTTAGGAGCATTAACCTCATTATTCACAGCCACCTGTGCCCTAACCCAAAACGACATCAAAAAAATTGTTGCCTTCTCAACATCAAGTCAATTAGGACTAATAATAGTTACAATCGGATTAAACCAGCCACAACTAGCATTCCTTCACATCTGTACACACGCCTTCTTTAAAGCCATACTATTTTTATGCTCAGGATCAATCATTCACAGCCTAAACGACGAACAAGACATCCGAAAAATAGGAGGCCTATTTAACATTATGCCCGCCACCTCAACCTACTTCACAATTGGCAGCCTAGCTCTAACAGGAACCCCATTTATAGCAGGATTTTTCTCAAAAGACGCAATCATTGAAGCCCTAAACACCTCCTACCTAAACGCCTGAGCCCTAATTCTCACACTAATTGCCACATCATTCACCGCAGTCTACAGCTTCCGACTAGTATATTTTGTAATCATGGGAACCCCACGATTCCTACCCCTATCCCCAATCAATGAAAACAACCCACTAGTAATTAACTCAATTAAACGACTTGCCTGAGGAAGTATTATTGCAGGATTTATTATTACACACAACTTCCTACCAATAAAAACACCAATCATAACAATACCAACCGCCCTCAAAATAGCAGCCCTCCTAGTAACCATCGCCGGCTTACTAGTAGCCATAGATCTCGCCAATATAACAAGCAAACAAGTAAAAATTACCCCAATAATTTCCACACACCACTTCTCAAACATGTTAGGATTCTTCCCCGCAATCACCCACCGACTTTTCCCAAAGCTTAAACTTACCCTTGGACAATCAGCCGCCACCCAATTAGACAAGACATGACTCGAAACAGTAGGACCAAAGGGCCTAGCACTAACACAAACAATTTTAGCTAAAATTACAAATGATATTACACAAGGAATAATTAAAACGTACCTAACTATCTTCCTCCTAACCCTAATCTTAGCCACCATCCCAGTCCTACTCTAAACCGCTCGAAGAGTCCCACGGCTTAAGCCACGAGTAAGCTCCAACACAACAAGCAGAGTCAAAAGCAATACCCAAGCACAAATAACTAATATTCCACCACCAGATGAATATATAACAGCTACACCACTAATATCCCCCCGCAAAACAGAAAACTCTTTCAACCCATCAACAACTACCCAAGACCCCTCATATCAACCCCCTCAAAAAAGCCCTGCCACTAAACTAACCCCTAACAAATAAACCAAAACATATCCCAACACAGAACGACTACCCCAAGCCTCAGGAAAAGGCTCAGCAGCCAAGGCTGCTGAGTAAGCAAAAACTACAAGTATCCCCCCTAAATAAATTAAAAAAAGAACTAATGACAAAAAAGAGCCCCCATGACCAACCAAAACCCCACACCCAACCCCAGCTGCAACCACCAGCCCTAAAGCAGCAAAATAAGGCGTAGGATTAGAAGCAACAGCAACTAAACCCACAACTAAAGCTATCAATAATAAAAACATAAAATAGGTCATAATTCTTGCTCAGACTTTAACCGAGACCAATGACTTGAAGAACCACCGTTGTTATTCAACTACAAGAACCACTAATGGCAAGCCTACGAAAAACACACCCTCTTATTAAAATCGCTAATGACGCACTAGTCGATCTACCAGCACCATCCAACATCTCAGCCTGATGAAACTTTGGATCCCTCCTAGGACTATGTTTAATCACCCAAATCCTAACCGGGCTCTTCTTAGCTATACACTACACCTCAGATATCTCAACCGCATTCTCATCAGTAACCCATATCTGCCGTGATGTGAATTATGGCTGACTAATTCGTAATATACACGCCAACGGGGCATCATTCTTCTTTATCTGCCTCTATATACACATTGCCCGAGGCCTATATTATGGATCATACTTATATAAAGAAACCTGAAACATCGGCGTAATCCTATTTTTACTAGTCATAATAACAGCCTTCGTTGGCTACGTCCTTCCATGAGGACAAATATCCTTCTGAGGCGCCACAGTAATCACAAATCTACTGTCTGCCGTGCCCTACGTAGGAGACGTACTAGTCCAATGAATTTGAGGTGGATTCTCAGTAGATAACGCAACACTAACACGCTTTTTCGCATTCCACTTCCTTCTGCCATTTATCATTGCCGCCGTAACCATCCTACACCTTCTATTTCTCCACGAAACAGGATCCAATAACCCAATCGGACTAAACTCGGACGCAGACAAAATTCCCTTCCACCCATACTTCACATATAAAGACCTCCTTGGATTTGTAATTATACTACTAGCCCTCACACTACTAGCACTATTTTCCCCAAATCTACTGGGAGACCCAGAAAACTTCACCCCTGCAAATCCCTTAGTAACTCCACCACATATTAAACCAGAATGATATTTCCTATTTGCCTACGCCATCCTACGATCAATTCCCAATAAACTAGGTGGAGTCCTTGCATTACTATTCTCAATTCTAGTACTAATAGTAGTACCCCTTCTACACACCTCAAAACAACGAGGACTAACATTCCGTCCAATTACCCAATTCTTATTTTGAGCCCTGGTAGCAGACATAATTATCCTAACATGAATTGGAGGAATACCAGTAGAACACCCATTCATGATTATTGGACAAATTGCATCAGTACTATACTTTGCACTATTCCTCATCCTTATGCCACTAGCAGGATGATTAGAAAACAAAATGCTAGAATGAGCTTGCCCTAGTAGCTTAGCCTAAAAGCATCGGTCTTGTAATCCGAAGATCGGAGGTTAAATTCCTCCCTAGCGCCCAGAAAAGAGAGATTCTAACTCTAACCCCTGGCTCCCAAAGCCAGAATTCTAAACTAAACTATTTTCTGGTGATAACTCACCTGTATGGTATAGTACATATTATGCATAATATTACATTAATGTACTAGTACATCTATGTATTATCACCAATTCACTATTTTAACCATAAAGCAAGTACTAACTACTAAAATATACATAAAGCATATTATCAAAATTCAAAAGTAAATTATTTAAACATGAGAAATAGATTTACTCCCCAAAACTGGACCTCACATTTCTCCTTGTATAATCAATTAAAATTTTATTAAACTATATTAATGTAGTAAGAGACCACCAACTTATTGTTTAAAGGAATATCATGCATGATAGAATCAGGGACATTAACTGTGGGGGTTGCACAATATGAACTATTACTGGCATCTGGTTCCTATTTCAGGTACATAACTGTAAATCCCCCATTTTATTAACTATCCTGGCATATGATTAATGGTGTAGTACATATGTCTCGTTACCCACCATGCCGAGCATTATCTTATATGCATAGGGGTTCTCTTTTTGGTTTCCTTTCATCTGGCATCTCAGAGTGCAAATACAAATGTTAATTAAGGGTGAACATTTTCCTTGTATGTGACAATATATATTAATTATTATAAGACATAATTTGAGCATTACATACTTCTAAATCAAGTGCATAACATATATATTCCTTATTCAACTATACTTGCTATAATGCCCCCTTTGGTTTTTGCGCGACAAACCCCCCTACCCCCCTACGCTCAAAAAATCCTGTTTTCCTTGTCAAACCCCTAAACCAAGGAGGACCCAAGAACGTGTCAAGCCAATAAGTTGAAATATGGATTGGCTATCCCGCATATATATATATATATATATATATATGCATCAATTTTCCATATTTCTTTAACTCAACATTAACCTACAAAGACCAAATAAAACTTTTATAAAGAACAACCCAACACTAAATATTCTAATATATTAAC